CTCGTTGTTTGTTGTTTGGTAGGGGGGTTTCTATAATAAGTTGTGGGGCGTGTTGTATGTATATATAATATGCGGGCGGTTATTAATGTAACTCCAGTACTGATGGTATGTAAAGAGTATAAGTAAAAGATGTGATTGATGGTGAAATCATGTGTTTGTACTGATATAGGGGATTAATCCTGGTGGTGTTAAGAAAGTCAGTGGAAGTGATAATAAAGGTATTTATGTCCAGCAAGCATTCATTAGCTAGTCAACGCTAAATTAAGGTGTGGAAGCTCCATAACTAAATGTAAAACAATGTGCATCAGAGTCCGAATGATTCCACATATCGCCAACCGTCTCATTAATCAACCTGCCGGGAAAGACGTAGAACGAGAACCATAGGGTCCAGACCTAAATTGTAGGCTCTCTGGGGTTCACTGTGAAGGGTAATTTGAAGGCCCCCCCAAAAAAAAAGGGAACCAAATGGGACAAGGCGGTTCACATGTCGCGATTAAGAGGGACAATGGTGATTACTCACAATACCAGATGTCTTTTAAAGGGGAACGTGAATGGATTAATCTATTAATGGCCCTGACTTAGGAACCAGTGGTCTTTCAAGCGAGTCATGCGACGGGTGTAGGGGGAATGAATGGTCATGAAACTAGCGCATACTGGGTATGTGGTGCAGCGGGTTGCTGGTTTCACGTGAGGTGCTAGATTAAGAAATCCATCTGATACCAGGAATCACAGTCATGTTGACTAGAGACTGTGACAGTTGTAGTCCTAATACATTAAATGAGAGTTTATCGTACAGTTACTGAGGATTTACCATAGACATGTCCGGTATATCAGGGTAGTATTTAGTACGGGTATTGAAGCTATTACTGTTTCCATAGGGTAATGTGGTGGAGGGATATATGTACCCCTACATAGTAATGGGTATAGTACATATATTGAATGTAGTACATATATCATGTATGTGGATAATAAATGAATGTACAATAATACATGGGGGGAGGGGGGGGGCACATTTTAATGTTATTAGATAAGTTGTTTCTATAGTTGAAAACAACGACAGTTTTTCAGACTGTAGGTCTCGGGTAATATCCGAGTAGAAATTATTATGACCTACTTTGTTATGTTTTTGGGATTTTGTTTTATTTTGGGAGCGGTAGCGGTGGCGTCTAATCCGTCTCCCTATTATGGTGTACTTGGTTTGGTTGTTGGGTCTGTTGTTGGTTGTGGGTGGTTGTTGAGTTTGGGGGTGTCATTTATCTCTTTAGCATTATTTTTGGTTTATTTAGGGGGGATGTTGGTAGTATTTGTATACTCTGTATCATTGGCTGCTGATCCTTATCCTCAGGCCTGGGGGAGCTGGCAGGTGGTGATTTATGGGGTAGGGCTTGTTTTGGTTGTTTTAGTTGGTATTGTGGTGGGTGATTTTGTGGGGGTGTGGAATTTGTGGGTGGGGACTGTAGATTATGGGGGGCTTGGTGCTGTTCGGTTGGATTTTAGTGGGGTAGCTTTGTTTTATTCTTGGGGAGCTGGTTTGTTTTTGGTTGCGGGTTGGGGGCTGCTGTTAACTCTGTTTGTGGTCTTGGAGTTAGTGCGGGGGCTATCTCGGGGGGCAATTCGGGCAGTTTAGGGATTAGGGTCAGAAGGTAGTTTAGTAGAGAATATCAGCTTTGGGAGCTGGAGGCGGAGGTTCAAGTCCTCTCTTTCTGAGTGTTGTTGGCAGAGTTAATGTTAGGGGTAATGTTTTGGTTTTTGGGGCCCTGATTACTCTAAGAAGGGGTGTGATCTTCATTCTTTGGTTTACAAGACCAATGTTTTTTGTAAACTATTAGAGTAATTAGTAAATTATTTTGTTTTCTAGGGCTGCGATGGCAGGGAAGAGAACTAATAGGATGAGGAAGTAAGTGAAGGAAGCTACTTGGCCGATGATGATGAAGGGGTGTTCTACTGGTTGGCTGCCGATTCATGTTAGGATGAGTAGGTTTGCCACTAGAAATCAGAATAATAATTGTGAGAGTGGGCGGAATGTTATTGAACGTTGTTTAGATTTGTGCAGGAGTGGGATTAGGAATAGGATTAGGACGGAGGCGGCTAAGGCAAGTACACCTCCTAATTTATTGGGGATGGAGCGTAGGATGGCGTATGCAAATAGGAAGTATCATTCGGGCTTGATATGGGGAGGCGTGGCTAGGGGGTTTGCGGGGGTGAAGTTTTCTGGATCTCCGAGGAGGTTGGGCGAGAAGAATGCTAGGGATAGTAGGGGGATGAATATTAGCGTAAAGCCTAGGATATCTTTTAAGGAGAAGTATGGGTGGAAGGGGATTTTGTCGCAGTGAGAGATGATTCCGAGGGGGTTGTTTGATCCTGATTCATGCAGGAATGTGAGATGTACCAGGGTGATGCCAGCGATTACAAATGGGAGGAGGAAGTGAAGGGCAAAGAATCGTGTTAGGGTGGGGTTGTCAACTGAGAATCCGCCTCAGGCCCACTCTACTAGGGTTTGTCCGATGTAGGGGATGGCTGAGAATAGGTTTGTGATGACAGTAGCGCCCCAGAATGATATTTGTCCTCAGGGGAGGACATAACCTACAAATGCAGTTGCTATTAATGTTAGTAGGAGGATAACGCCGGTGTTTCAGGTTTCTTTATAGAGGTAAGAGCCATAGTAGAGTCCTCGGCCGATGTGTAGGTAAATACAGATGAAGAAGAAGGATGCGCCGTTTGCATGGAGATTGCGGATAAATCATCCGTACTGTACGTTCCGGCATGTGTGGGCGACGGATGAGAATGCTAGTGTAGTGTCGGCTGTGTAATGTATGGCTAGTAGGAGCCCTGTTAGAATTTGGGTAATTAGGCAAATTCCTAGTAGCGATCCAAAATTTCATCAAGCAGAGATGTTTGAGGGAGATGGGAGGTCGATTAGGGAGTTGTTGATAATTTTGAGCAGGGGGTGCGATTTTCGAATGTTGGGGGCCATTGGTTTTGTTCTGTGGGTGAGTGTGAGTAGAATGAGGATGGACAGTGCGAATGTTCCTAAGTAGGTTTTAATTAATCCGGTGTGTAGTGGAGTTGAGGTTTTAGCTGCTATAAGTTGTAGGTCGGCTAGTCCTTCTGGTCCTATTTTTTTGTATCATGAGAGGTCGATTAGGTGAGAGGCAATTTTTTGTCCGTTGTTGAGTAGTTTTATGGAGCTGAGTCGATGGGCTAAGGGGTTAAAATAACCTAATGTGGTGGAGAAGTTTGAGTAGATGTTTTGTTTAGGGGCCGTGAGGTTATGAGTTATGTTTGATAGTTCGAGTGCTAGGAGGATACCTAGGATTGTGACGACGATGGCGGCTGTTTTTATGATTGTTGGTATGGTTATTGGGGGTGTTTTTGTAGGTAGGATGTTGGAGGTAATGAGGAGGCCTGCTATGATGCTGCCTAGTGCGAGTCGGGTAATGGGATTGATAACTAGAGGGGTGTTTTCATTGATGGGGGTAATGGGGGGGATTCGGCTGAACCCTGATTGAACTATTAGGGTCATTCGTAGGCTGTAAGTGGCGGTGAATGAGGTGGCCAGTAGGGTGAGTAAGAGGGCCCAGGCATTTAAGTATGAGTTGTTAAGGCTTTCGATGATAAGGTCCTTGGAGTAGAATCCAGCCAGGAATGGGGTACCTATTAGGGCAAGGTTACCAATAGTTAGGCATGAGGTGGTTGTTGGGAGGAGTTTTTGTAGGCCTCCTATTTTTCGGATGTCCTGTTCACCAGCCAGGCTATGGATGATTGACCCTGAGCAGAGGAATAGTATGGCTTTGAAGAAGGCATGTGTTGAGATATGGAGGAAGGCTAGTTGCGGTAGATTAAGTCCAATGGTGACTATTATTAATCCTAGTTGGCTTGATGTGGAGAAGGCAATGATTTTTTTGATGTCATTTTGTGTCAAGGCGCATGTGGCAGCAAATAGTGTTGATAGGGCACCCAGGCAGAGGCATGTTGTTAGGGCTGTTTGATTGTTGGCTAAGAGTGGGTGAATGCGAACAAGAAGGAAGATTCCTGCTACTACTATAGTGCTTGAGTGGAGTAAGGCTGAGACAGGGGTTGGACCTTCTATTGCTGCTGGGAGTCAGGGGTGGAGGCCAAATTGAGCTGATTTTCCTGTGGCGGCTAGAATGAGGCCTAGGAGGGGTAGAATTGGGGTTTGGCTTTCGTATGAGATTTGTTGGATTTCTCATGTGTTGAGGGTTGAAGCAAGTCAGGCCATGCTTAGGATGAGGCCTACATCTCCAATGCGGTTGTAGATTACGGCCTGGAGAGCGGCTGTATTGGCTTCTGCTCGTCCATGTCATCAACTAATGAGGAGAAATGATATGATTCCTACGCCCTCTCAGCCAATGAAGAGTATGAATATGTTGTTGGCGATTGTAAGGGTCAATATGGCAATTAGGAATATTAATAGGTAGATAAAGAATTTAGTGACGTGAGGTTCTGAGGCCATATACCACATTGCAAATTGTAGGATAGATCAGGTTACGAATAGGGCTACAGGGAGGAATAGTATTGAATATTGGTCTATTTTGAAGCTGAGTGGGATTTTGAGATTGGGGGTGAAACTTCAGTACCAGTGGGAAATAATTGCTTCTGTTCCTGAGTAGATGAAGATGGTTGTTGGGATGATGCTTGTAAAGAAGGCTATTTTGACAGTGGTTGTAATAATTAAGGGTGTGTTTTGGAGTTTTGTCGATAGGAGGGGCAGGAGGATTGGTGTAAGAAGAATTATTAGTGTGAGTAAAAGGGAGGTGTTGAAAAGTAGTGTGGTTTCCACTACTTTTACTTGGAGTTGCACCAAGATGGGTGGTTCCTAAGACCAGTGGATTACTGTTATCCTTTAAAAGTAAGGGGGCTGAGGGCTTAGACTCAGATGCAGGAATTAGCAGTTCTTGCTGGTTAAACCACCCCTCGGCAAATAAGAAGATTTTAACTTCTATTTTTAGAATCACAGTCTAATGTTTGGGTTAAAACTATATTTGCGTTAGATAACTCCCGAGATTAGCTCTGGTTTTAGTATGAGGAGAAGTATTGGGAAAATGTGGAGGGTTATTAGGAGGTGTTCTCGTGTGTTTGAGTTATGGATGGATGTGAGGTGGGTAGGTAATGTTCCTCGTTGCGTTATTGAGAGTATAAAGAGAGTATATGAGGCGGTTAGTAGGGTTGCCAGTCCGGTTAGGATAATAGTAGGCGTAGATCAGTTGAATAGGGCGATTATGATTGTAAGTTCCGCTATTAGGTTGGTTGTTGGGGGTAACGCTATGTTTGTCAAGTTGGCTAGTAGTCATCAAACACTTATAAGTGGTAGCAGGGGTTGTAAGCCTCGAGTTAATAGGAGGATTCGGCTGTGTGTTCGCTCATAGTTTGTATTAGCTAGGCAAAATAGTATGGAGGAGGTTAATCCGTGGGAGATCATGAGGATTATGGCACCTGAGAATGATCAGTCAGTTTGGATTATGCTGGCAGCAATAACTAGGCCCATGTGGCTTACGGATGAGTATGCGATTAGTGATTTTAGGTCAGTTTGGCGCAAGCAGATTGAGCTGGTTATTAGTGCACCTCATAGGGCCAGGGCTAGGAATGGGTAGGATAGGCGATCTGTAAGGGGGCCTATGAGTAGGGTAACTCGTATAATGCCGTAACCCCCGAGTTTTAATAGTAGGGCAGCTAGTAGTATAGATCCTGCGATAGGAGCTTCTACATGGGCTTTGGGCAGCCATAGGTGGAGGCCGTAGAGGGGTGCTTTTACCATGAATGCTATTAGGAGGGCTAATCCAGATAGGGTTCCGGTTCAGGAGTGGGTTAGTAGAGGGTGGGTCAATTCTAGGGTTGGTATGTGTAGGGTGCCGATTTGCGTATGTAGGTGGAGGATAGTAACTAAGAGGGGTAGTGAGCTAATGAGAGTGTAAAACAGTAAATAGATTCCGGCACTAAGTCGCTCGGGTTGATTACCTCAACGGGTAATAAGGATTAGTGTGGGGATTAGGGTGGCTTCGAATGAAATGTAAAATAGGGTTAATTCTGTGGCTGAGAAGGCTAGAATAATGAATGGTTGGATTGTAGTGAGGGTTACGATGAATGTTCGTTTTCGTACTAGGGGTTCTTGCTGTAAGTGATTTTGGCTTGCTAGGAGTATTAGGGGGAGGAGTCAGCATGACAAGACTAATAGTGGGGCCGAGATTTGATCAATACCTGTTCAGGGGGTTATGTTTTTATGCGGGAAGTATGTTGGGTTAAGTCATTGAAGGCTGATGGTGGCAATCAAGAGGCTGTAGGTGGTGGTATTTGTCCATAGTGAGGCTTTAGGAGAAAGAAGGGCTGTAGGCAGGAGTATAATAGTGGGGATGATGATTTTTAGCATTGTAATAGGTTTAGGTTGTGGAGGTGGTCTGAGCCGTGTGTTCGTGTTGATGCGACTAGTATTGCTAGTCCAGTTCCTGCTTCGCATGCAGAGAATGCTAATATTAAGATTGGCACCAGGGTGAAAGATGGTGTTTGGGCTTGAACGGGTCAGATTGAGAGGGCTAAGTATAGTGAGAGTATTATGCTTTCTAGGCACAGTAAGGCCGAGATGAGGTGAGTTCGGTGAAAGGCTAGGCCTAGACTACTAAGGGTAAAGGCTGAGTAGAAGCTTAGGTGTAGGAAAGACATAAGAAAGTTATAGTGTTTGCTATAATTTGCTGAGCCGAAATCAGCTGTCTTTAATTAGACTAACTTTCTATTATTCTGCCCATTCGAGGCCCCCTTGGATTCATTCGTATACTAATCCTAGTGTGAGAAGGAGGAGAAGAATAGAGGTTCATAGGAGTGTTAGTAGGGGCTGTGAGAGTTGAATTGCTCAGGGGAGTGGGAGTAGAAGGGCGATTTCTAGGTCGAATAGTAGGAATAGGATAGCTACTGAGGAAGAATCGGATTGAAAAGGGGAGTCGAGCAGAGCCTAGTGGGTCGAAGCCGCATTCGTAGGGTGATAGTTTTTCTGCATCTGGGTTTATTTGGGCGAGTCAGAAGTTGATGGTGGTTAGGATGATGCTTAAGGTGAGGGAGAGTAGCAGTATAAATGTAATTATGTTTATTGCTCTTCTCTGGGGTCACACCAGATTTTAGAGATTGGAAGTCAATTGTAATTAATATACTAGAAGAGCAGGAACCTCATCAGTAGATGGATATGTAGAGGAATAATCAGATGACGTCTACAAAGTGCCAATATCAGGCTGCTGCTTCAAACCCGAAGTGGTGGTTTGTTGTAAAGTGGAATTTGATAAGTCGTAGGAGGCAGACTGTAAGGAAGGAAGACCCAATAATTACGTGTAATCCGTGAAATCCTGTGGCTACAAAGAAGGTTGAGCCGTAGACCCCATCAGCAATGGAGAATGATGCCTCGTGGTATTCTATTGCTTGAAGGGCAGTAAAATAGAATCCTAGGATAATGGTTAATGATAGTGCATGGATTGCTTGTTTTCGATTACTTTCTGTAATACTATGGTGTGCTCAGGTAACAGTAACACCTGAAGCTAGGAGGATAGCCGTATTGAGTAGAGGGACTTCTAGGGGGTTTAGGGGGTTAATTCCTGTTGGGGGTCATTGTGCTCCCAGTTCTGGTGTGGGGGCTAGGCTTGAGTGGAAGAATGCTCAGAAAAAGCCCAGGAAGAAGAAGGCTTCGGATGTAATGAATAAGATTATCCCGTATCGCAGCCCCTTTTGGACTGTTGGTGTGTGGTGGCCCTGGAAGGTGCTTTCTCGTACAATGTCTCGCCATCATTGGATTATGACTAAGAACATTGAAAGCAGGCCCAGGGTTAATAGGTATAATGAATTATAGTGGAATCATATGATTAATCCGGAGGTTGTAAGTAGGGCAGCAGTGGCGCCGAAGATTGGTCATGGGCTTGGGTCTACTATATGATATGAGTGTGCTTGGTGTGCCATTAGATGTTTTCTTGTAAGTATAGGCTTAGCAGAAGCACAAAGACATAAGCTTGGATTATAGCTACTGCTAGTTCTAGGATTGTTAGTAGGAGGAGGACGGTTGCGGTTAGGACAGAGATGGTGGGTATGGTGGGCAGTAGGGCTAGAGTGGCAGTAGAGATGAGTTGGATTAAAAGATGGCCAGCTGTGAGGTTGGCTGTAAGTCGTACGCCTAGGGCTAATGGTCGAATTAGTAGGCTGGTAGTTTCAATGAGGATGAGGGCGGGGATTAGGGGTGTTGGGGTTCCTTCTGGTAGGAGGTGGCCCAGGGAGATGGATGGCTGGTTTCGTAGCCCTGTTAGGAGAGTTGCCAGTCAAAGGGGGAAGGCTAGTGCTATATTTATAGATAGTTGGGTGGTTGGGGTGAATGTATAAGGTAGTAGGCCTAGTAGGTTGATAAGGAGGAGGAAGGTTATTAGAGATGTTAGGATAAGAGCTCACTTGTGGCCTGCTTTATTTAGGGGTATTATTAGTTGTTTAGTAATTAGTTGGAGAAACCATAGTTGGAGGGTTGATAGGCGGTTGTTGATTCAACGATTGTTTGGGGATGGAAGTAGTAAAGTTGGGAATAATAGGGAGAGTAGGATTAGTGGGATTCCTAATAGTTGGGGGCTGGCAAATTGATCAAAGAAGCTTAGGTTCATGGTCAGGTTCAGGGAGTGGGAGTGAGGGTAGTTTTATTTTTGTTCGATGGTGAGTTTGTAGAGATAAAGGATGTCAGTTTGGGTTGTATAAGAAAGAGGAAGACTGTTCAGGATATAAATATGATAAAGAGCCAGGGGTTTGGGTTAAGCTGGGGCATGTCATTAAGGAGGGGATATTCCTCTTTCTCTAGCTTAAAAGGCTAGTGCTGTTCCATAGCTTCTTAATGATGAGTCGGTAGAGAGTAGTGATGATCAGCTCTCGAAGTATGTAAGAGGGGTTGATTCAACTACAATAGGCATGTAACTATGGTTAGCTCCGCAGATTTCTGAGCACTGGCCATAAAAGATTCCCGGTCGAGTGGTGATGAATGAAGTTTGGTTTAGTCGTCCGGGGATTGCATCAGTTTTTACCCCCAGGGTTGGAACTGCCCATGAGTGGAGGACATCCCCAGCTGTGATAATTACTCGGATAGGTGATTCTATGGGTACTACAACTCGGTGATCTACTTCTAGTAGCCGGAAGTGACCTGGTGGGAGTTCTGATGTTGGGATTATATATGAATCAAATGTGAGATCTTTAAAATCTGTATACTCATACGATCAATATCATTGGTGGCCGATGGCCTTTAGGGTTAGATCCGGCTCGTCAATTTCATCTATTATATAAAGGATTTGTAGGGAGGGTAGAGCAAGTAGAATGAGTACGATGGCTGGCAGAATTGTTCAAATTAGTTCTACTTCTTGCGCATCTACTGTATTTGAGGATAGTTTTTCTACTAATATTAGGGCGAGTAGGTAGAGAACTAGGCTGCAGATTGCTAGTGCAACCATAAGGGCATGGTCGTGGAATTCAACTAATTCTTCTATGATAGGGGAGGACGCATCTTGGAATCCAAATTGAGAGGGGTTGGCCACATGAGATGTACAGGGTTTTGACCTGTGATTTAGTCTTGACAAGGCTATGTAATAGGTTTACTAACTTCTCATAGAGAAAGAAGCATAAGTGGTTTAGTGCAGTTGGCTTGAAACCAACGTGAGGAGGTTCGATTCCTTCCTTTCTTGGACTTGAACGAAGGCTGGTTCTTCAAAGGTGTGGTGGGGAGGTGGGCAGCCGTGGATTCATTCAATATTAGTGGCGATTAGTTCTGGTTGAAGGACTTTTCGTTTTGATGAAAATGCTTCTCAGATGATAAATATTAGTATGATTACGGCTGTTATAGAGATTAGTGAGCCGATGGATGATATAGTGTTTCATAGTGTATAGGCATCTGGGTAGTCTGAATATCGTCGTGGCATGCCGGCTAGGCCTAGGAAATGTTGAGGGAAGAAGGTTAGATTTACTCCTGTGAATATCACTCCGAAGTGTGCTTTTGCTCATGTCGGGTGGAGGGTGTAGCCCGTGAATAGGGGGAATCAGTGTGTAAATCCTGCCAGGATGGCAAATACTGCTCCTATGGAGAGAACATAGTGGAAGTGAGCTACTACGTAATATGTATCGTGCAGGGCAATATCTAGTGAGGAGTTTGCTAGTACGATGCCAGTTAGACCTCCAATAGTGAAGAGGAAGATGAAGCCCAGAGCTCATAGGATGGGCGGGTCTCATTTAATTGTTCCTCCATGTAGGGTGGCTAATCAGCTAAATACTTTGATACCGGTCGGAATGGCAATAATTATTGTGGCTGATGTGAAGTAGGCTCGGGTATCCACGTCTATGCCTACTGTGAACATATGGTGAGCCCATACGATAAAGCCCAGGAATCCAATAGATAGTATAGCCCAAACTATTCCTATATATCCGAATGGTTCCTTTTTACCAGCATAGTACGTAACTACATGAGAGATAATTCCGAAGCCAGGGAGAATTAGGATATAGACTTCAGGGTGTCCGAAGAATCAGAAGAGGTGTTGGTATAGGACGGGGTCTCCTCCTCCCGCGGGATCAAAGAATGTGGTATTGAGATTTCGGTCCGTGAGGAGCATGGTAATACCTGCAGCGAGTACTGGGAGTGATAGTAGTAGTAGGATGGCGGTGATTAGGACTGATCACACGAATAGAGGGGTTTGGTATTGTGAAAGGGCTGGGGGTTTTATGTTAATGGCTGTTGTAATAAAGTTGATTGCACCTAGGATAGAAGAAACACCAGCTAGGTGTAGTGAGAAGATGGCGAGGTCAACAGAGGCTCCAGCGTGGGCGAGGTTACCTGCTAGGGGCGGATAAACAGTTCATCCAGTTCCTGCTCCGGCTTCGACGGTTGATGATGCCAGTAGGAGTAGAAAGGAGGGTGGAAGTAGTCAGAAACTTATATTATTTATTCGGGGGAAGGCTATGTCTGGGGCACCAATTATAAGTGGAACTAGTCAGTTTCCAAAGCCACCAATTATTACTGGTATAACTATGAAGAAAATTATTACGAAGGCATGAGCGGTAACGATTACATTGTAGATTTGATCGTCTCCAAGTAGTGTCCCTGGTTGTCCTAATTCTGCACGAATGAGCAGGCTGAGGGCTGTGCCCACTATACCCGCTCATGCGCCGAAGATGAGATATAGGGTGCCAATGTCTTTGTGATTTGTTGAAAAAAGTCATCGAGTAATGAAGGTCACAGGTAAGATGGCTGAGTGTTCAAGCGTTAGGCTGTAGTCCTTTTTACAGAGGTTCAATTCCTCTTCTTATCGGTCCCGTAGTGAAATTCATGTTGAGTTGCAAACTCATTGATGCACGTTAGAGGCGTGTCGGGGCCTGTAGACAGAGGCCTGCTGGATAAGGCATCTAGCTGTTAACTAGACTATTATGGGATCGAGGCCCATCTGTCTAGGAGAAAGGCCTTAGCTTAATTAAAGCATCTGATTTGCGTTCAGAGGATACAGGTTAATGTCCTGTTGGTCTTACAGAAACTAAGAGGCTTTAACTCTTATTTAAGGCTTTGAAGGCCTTTGGTTTGGTTTAGTTATCCTAAGTTTCTAGAGGGCGGCGAGGATTATGGGGGAGATAGGCAGGAGGATGGCGGAAAGGGAGGAGAGGATGGCAATGGATGTGTTCGTGGGGTTACTGATGTATCATTGTTTTATGTGGTTAGCAGAGTTTGGGGGGAGGGTGATTGTTGCATAGTATGCGAGGCGTAGATAGAAGAATAGTCCTAGTAGCGATAATAGTGCAATAATTGTGGCTACTGTTGTTATTTCTTGTTTAGTTAGTTCTTGAAGGATTAGTCATTTGGGTATAAATCCTGTTAATGGCGGCAACCCGGCTAGTGATAGGAGGGTTAGTATTAGGGCGGCGTTTAGTACGGGTGCTTTTGTCCAGGAGGTTATTAGTGTGGATAATTTCAAGGTCTTGGTCGTGTTTAGGGACAGGAATACGGTAGCTGTTATCAGGATATATAAGTAGAAGGTTAGGAGGGTGAGCTTGGGGTTATAAATGATGATTATGGTTATTCATCCAAGGTGGGCAATTGATGAAAAGGCCAGGATTTTGCGGGTTTGTGTTTGGTTTAGTCCCATTCACCCCCCTAGTGCGGCTGAAGCAAGGGCTATGGAGGTAAGTACTGTGGGATTTAGTGAGGGCGATGTTATTAATAAGATGGCCATGGGTGGGAGTTTTATTAAGGTGGAGAGTAGGAGGGCAGTGGTTAAGGATGTACCTTGAAGGACTTCGGGGAATCAAAAATGGAAGGGTACTAGACCTAGTTTGATTGCGATTGCTGCTGTTAATAGTATGGAGGCTGTTGGGTGAGTTAGTTGCGTAATATCTCATTGGCCTGTGGCTCAGGCATTAGACATGCTTGAGAATAAGACTAGGGCAGAGGCGGCGGCTTGGACTAGGAAGTATTTGACGGATGCCTCTACGGCTCGTGGGTGGTGGGATTTTGAAATGAGGGGGATAATTGCTAGGGTGTTAATTTCTAGTCCGGTCCAGGCTATGATTCAATGATTGCTCGAGATGGTAATTGTTGTACCTAGGAGGAGGCTGATGAGGGAGATTAATTTGGCATGGGGATTCATTAGTAGGGGAAGGGGTTAAACCATCATTTTCGGGGTATGGGCCCGATAGCTTAATTAGCTGACCTTACTAGAAAATAATATAAGGGAAGTATGAGGAGTTTTGATCTCTTTTGTGCAGGTTCGATTCCTGCTTTTCTAAGGCGGGGTCCTAGGAAATGAGAGGGCTGGTAAACCTCTATGTTCACTTTATCATAGTGACCCTTTGATTCAGGCACATTTCCTTAAGTGAGGGGGGATTCCTGCATAGGAAATTGGCAGACTAGTGTGTCATAGGCATAGGGCTAATGTTAGGGGTAGGAAGTTTTTTCAGAGAAGGTGTATTAGTTGATCGTAGCGGAATCGAGGATAGGAGGCTCGGACTCATAGGAACCCGGAAGAGAGTAGTAGGGTTTTTGTGGCCAGGATTAGTGGGAAGAGTTCGGATGGGAGATTGAGTGAACTTGGGTTGAGGAATAGAATAGCAGTTAGTGTGTTTATTAGTATAATATTGGCATATTCAGCTAGGAAGAACAGGGCGAATGGGCCTGCGGCGTATTCTACGTTAAACCCTGAAACAAGTTCCGATTCACCTTCGGTCAGATCAAAGGGGGCTCGGTTTGTTTCTGCGAGTGTTGAAATGTACCACATTATAGCTAGGGGTCAGGTGGAGAAGATTAGGTATAGGGGCTCTTGGGTGGTGGCTAGTGTATTAAGAGTGTAATTCCCGCTTAATATAATTACGGAGAGCAGGATGATTGCGAGTGTGACTTCATAGGAGATGGTTTGTGCAACTGCCCGTAGGGCACCGATTAGGGCGTATTTTGAGTTTGAAGCCCACCCGGACCATAAGATTGAGTATACTGCTAGGCTTGATATTGATAGGAGGAAGAGGAGGCCTAGGTTTAGATCAGTGAGGGAGAAGGGTAGGGGCAGGGGGATTCAAATGGTGATGGCTAGTAATAGGGCTAGGATTGGGGTTGCAATAAATAAAATTGGTGAGGAGGTAGTGGGGCGGACGGGCTCTTTAATGAATAGTTTAACTCCGTCTGCGACGGGTTGAAGAAGTCCGAAGGGCCCCACAATATTTGGTCCCTTTCGAGCTTGTATGTAACTTAAGACTTTCCGTTCAACTAGTGTAAGGAAGGCTACTGCAATTAGGATTGGAACAGCGTATGAGAGTGCTATAGTCAGGTGTGTAAAGATGGTAAATTGCATTGTGGGTTGAGCTAGGGAGAGGATTTGAACCTCTGAATAAAGGGCTTAAGCCTTTTGCACTTGCCGAGCTCTGCCACGCTAGCTAGCCCTTTTCTAGGGTCGGGGGTGGTGGTTTCCTTGTTAGTTGAGATGTTTTCACTAATTAGGCGGGGAGGCGTGCTTTTGGTATTGGCCTCACTTTTCTGGTCCTTTCGTACTGAGAAAAGTATAGCATAGATAGAAACCGACCTGGATTTCTCCGGTCTGAACTCAGATCACGTAGGACTGTTAATCGTTGAACAAACGAACCCTTAATAGCGGCTGCACCATTAGGATGTCCTGATCCAACATCGAGGTCGTAAACCTCCTTGTCGATAGGGGCTCTTGAAGGAGATTGCGCTGTTATCCCTGGGGTAGCTTGGTCCATTAATCAATTATATTGGGTCTGGTCGCTGTTGGCACTTTGAGGAGTGGCTCTTAGTTAAGAGTTGTGGTCTTGTTTTTGGAGGATTCTTTTTTCTCCAAGGTCGCCCCAACCAAAAAACGAGGATCAGTTGGTTGCAGGAGTGGTGAGCCTTAGTAGGTTTGGGTGGGAGTGCATTGATCCTTGGTTTTTAAGTTCCACAGGGTCTTCTCGTCTTATGTTTATATTCCTGCTTTTGCACAGGAAGATCAATTTCATTGATTATCTGCAAGAGACAGTTGAGACCTCGTTTAGCCATTCATACAAGTCCCGATTTATGGGACAATTGATTGCGCTACCTTCGCACGGTTAGGATACCGCGGCCGTTAAACATTAGTCACTGGGCAGGCATCACCTTCAATACTTGTTATTGGCTGAAGGCTATGTTTTTGGTAAACAGTCGGGCCTTGGGTTTGCCTAGTTCCTTTTGCAGATTTTAATCTTTCTAATAGGCGCTCCTGAGTTGGGTTAACAGAGTGGTTTTATATTTGTTCTAGTAGGAGTGTAAATATAAGTTAGGCTGTTAATAATATATAATGTAAGCTTGCGCTTTAGAGAAGAATTTCTAATTACTCATTTTAGCATAAGTTCTTCTATGGTCATAGATTGGCCTGTTAGTGGTGTAGGGGGTCATAGTGTTATTGAATTTTTATTTGGTTGAGCTTTGACGCACTCTTTGTTGATGGCTGCTTTAGGGCCAACGTGGGAGGAGGGGGGGGGGGGGGTTACCCTCTAATGGAGGTTGTGTTCTTTTTTAAAGGAGCTGTACCTCCTTTAAATAGTTCCTAGCTTTCCTCATTAAGGTTAGTGGATGCCGGGAGGGGTAAGTTAGGAGTGAACTTAGATTCTTTTCACAGGCAACCAGCTATCACCCAGCTCGGTTGGCTTTTCACCTCTACTGACAAGTCTTCCCACTCTTTTGCCACAGAGACGGGTTTGCTCAATAATAGCTGCTTGTAAGTAGCTCGCTTGGGTTTCGGGATGGCAAGCTTAAATTCGTTTTGCTTGGTTGTTCTTGCTAAATCATGATGCAAAAGGTACAAGGGTTGATCTTTGCTGTTTTTTGCTTTGGTTTTCATTATTATTTCATCTTTCCCTTGCGGTACAAGGATATCTCTATTGCGTCAAGTAACTTTTCTATCGCCTATACTAAGTAGGGAAAATGTTTTAGTTTTTGAGTTTAGTGGGTTGTTCAAGTGGGTGGATGAGCTAGAGGGCGCTTCAAGACGGTCCTATGTTAGACATCTCTCAGGTGTAAGCTGAGTGCTTTTGGTTTTAGCTACGTCTTGATATGCTAAGTGCACCTTCCGGTACACTTACCTTGTTACGACTTACCTCATCTTCAGCTGCGGAGCTTATTATGTATGGGGTGTTATAGCTTTTGAGGAGGGTGACGGGCGGTATGTACGTGTCCTAGAGCCGACTTAAAATAGACTCTCTTATTCTATTTTACTGCTAAATCCGCCTTCTGAGGATGATTTCATATCCTCTTTCGTGTGTATTCTATGTTAGAAAATGTAGCCCATTTCTTCCACTCCATATGCTATACCTTGACCTGTCTTGTTAGCGGGTGGGCTATTGTGCTCGCTATTGTTCTCTCATGAGGCGGGCTGGCGACGGCGGTATGTAGGCTGCATGGCAAGGGGTGGTTGGGTGAATCGTGGATTATCGATTATAGAACAGGCTCCTCTAGGTGGGTTTAGGGCACCGCCAAGTCCTTAGAGTTTTAAGCGTTTGTGCTCGTAGTTCTCGGGCGGATACTTAGGTGGGGTAAGTATCATGATTTAAGGCTAAGCATAGTGGGGTATCTAATCCCAGTTTGTGCCTTAGCTTTCGTGGGGTGAAATTGATCGTGGGTGTTAAGACCATTTTTATGGTGATTTTAGGAACATCTTGGGCTTGTGACAGCTTAGCTGTGTTTGGGTCTTAATTTGGTTGGATAACATATTACCACTCTTTACGCCGGCTACTGTTAGTTTGGGTCTCTTGTGTGACCGCGGTGGCTGGCACAAGATTTACCAACCCTTGGGGGTCGCCATGGCTAAGTCAAGTTTACACTTATTGCTTAATGTTAATTACTGCTGAGTACCCGTGGGGGTGTGGCTAAGCAAGGCGTTTTGGGCTACATAGATAGTGTGCCTGATACCTGCTCCTTTTGTCTAATGGGGAGACATTAAGGGCATTTACACTGGGGTGCGGATACTTGCATGTATATGTCTAGCGAAAATTAACAGTAAGGTTAGGACTAAGTCTTTTGTCCTTAGGGATTACTAGATACCATCTTGGCATCTTCAGTGCCATGCTTTGCATTAAGCTATAAGGAC